ATATAATGTATGAAAGGATCCTTGAAAATCCATAGAGTCTTCTGACAAAAAATTCGGCACACTCCAAGATGTTCTTTTTTTACATAAAAATGTATTCGCTCAAGAAGGACTCCAGAAGATATTAATCGTAAAAAAGAGGATTGTTTACAAGGAAACACTAATAGAAATTCGTATTCATATATATATAAATTATATAAGAACCAAAATAGTCTTTTATTTTCTTTTGAAAATACGTAAATAGATTTTTTCGGAATAATGAGACTATTCCAATTATAATATTCGTGGAGAAGGAACTGCAATAAATGTAAAGAGAGAACATCCTGGATCCAGGATTGAAGCATTTGGACCAAGATTTCCATATGGACGGGATAGGGTATTAGTATATCGGAAAGATAATTTAAATGCAATAATTTATCCTCTAAAAAAGGAAATATTGAATGACTAGATTGTAAATTGTGAGATTTTGGTATTTCTTTTTCTTCAAGGGAAGATATTAACTGCAGCGAAAATGGAATTTCTACAATGACTGCAAAACCTTCAGATAGAATCTGAGAAAAAAAATGAAAATAATTGTTATGCCCAACAAATATATTTTGGTAAATATCATTAACCGAATAAATCAAATAATTTTTTTGATACATTCGAATAATTAAACGTTTCACAAGTACTGAACTAAATTTATTGTCATAACCCGAGGAGTTTTGGGGTTCATAAAAAATTGAACTATTTAACCCATGATCATAAGCAAATACGTAAATATATTCTTGAAAGAGAAGTGGATATAGAAACTGTTGTTGCCGAGATCTATCTTCTTCTAAATATCCTTGTAATTCTTCCATTTATATTTCCACGTGAAGCAGAGGTAGAAGGAACTTCTTGAGTTATAAAATAACTGATACATAGTGCAATATGGTCAAAACAGAGTATTATGTATAATAAAGAAGATTATGTATATATACAATAATAATAAAAAACCTGTAAAGGAAAGAGGGAATCCAATCAATAGGTTTTTTTACTCCCCTTTTTCTATCAAAAATGGTTTATCTTCGTTATAATTACAAGAGGATAATGACCCTTTATTTTTGCAACCTGATTGCTCTTTTGATTTTGGAATTAATTATCTTTATCAGTATACTGTTTCTTTTACACATTCGTCTCTAACCCATAATAATCAATATTTAGGATTCATAAAAAAAAAAAAAGAATCAATGGTCTCCTCACGGGAGACCCCATCCTTTCCCGTACCAGGCACTAATCCATTTTTAACGTCTAACTAGATCGGGTAATCATTTAGTTCAAATTAAGAACATAAGCTCGTTGCTTTTTGGTTTATCAGAATTGGAATTGGAGCCATGAAGCTCTATCCATTTATTCACTAGACCAAACTATAAATTTGAATTTGTTTTGTCCACTTCCCTACCAAAAAAAATTGTAAGAATTGAGTAAGGAGAAATTCTTAATTTCACTTTCATTTTAATTTGAAATTTTTTCAATGAAAATAAAATAATAAATCTATTATTTTATTATATTACGTATTACGACATGCTGCTTTTTCCATTCATTACCTTTGAGGATCAGTCGTGGTCTTATAGACTCTACCAAAAGTCTGGACGAATTTATTGCTTCATCAAAATGTGTAAAAGATCATAGTCGCACTTAAAAGCCGAGTACTCTACCGTTGAGTTAGCAACCCAACCCTTCAAAACAAAAGTTGGATATGTAGATACGATCGAAATAAAAAACCAATTGAATTAGACTGCGCGACCCCATCAAAACATTGAACTAAGAACAAATCTTTCTTGTTGATTTATTGATCAATTAGAAAAAAATGTATAGATCATAGTAAAAAACACCAAATTCCTAATAGAAATGCCAAAATTCCGACGGACCAACTGTTTATTTATACATTTTTTTATTTAACCCGAGTTAAGGAAAAAAAAACATCTTCTATGACAGTAAACAAACCCGGCAATACAAACCCGTCATTTGACTGAAGTGAATTGAAAACCAAATCCAATAATACAATATAGGATAGGGTCAGGATAAAGAGATTTCTTTATCTACGATCAATTATATTTGTTCAATATAACATTGTCAATATAAATATGACTAGAATGGTGATAAAACGAATAAAAAACTGAAGTAAATCAAATAAAGATTTTTGTTGGATTGGCACAAACAAAAAAAAAATATAAATAAATCAGAAATTTTTATAAAATAAGGAAGAGATAAAGACAGACAGGTTTATTCAATCAATAAAGGATAAACAAGATTAATTCCTTGTTTGTTGCTGGATTCCTATAACAGGAAAAGGACAGATTATATATAATAAATTGTAAGTAAATAATTACACTATATATATATTTATTCCTCCCCCCTTTTTTTCTTTATTTTGGTCTTTTTTTCTTTATTTTGGTCTTTTTTCTTTTAATTAACTTTTCATTTTAACTAATTAACTTTAACTCGAAATTTTTTCTTTAAATAAATCTGCTTTCCTAAAAATGTCAGAAACAGTTCCTGTTGGTTGAGCACCTTTTTCAAGGAAATATAGAATAGCAGGAACGTTTGAATAAGTTTGATTATTTATCGGATCATAAAAACCCACTTTTCGAAGATCTCTCCCTTCTCGTCGGGATCGAACATCAATTGCAACGATTCGATAGATGGCTCATTGGGATAGATGCACATAAACAATCTCCCCCAGAAACGTATAAGAGGTTTTATCCTCATACGGCTCGAACTCGAGAAAAAAAAATTTCATTCGTACTCATAACTCAAGTTGGGTAATTCTGACATAGTCCCAGGGGAATCCTTAAACATTTATTGAGCCGTCTCTAACCTCTTTTGTTTGTCTCATCCCGAGTCAATTATTCTGATCCCTTTCTTGAGACAATTGAAAATAGTGTTTCCTTGTTCCGGAATCCTTTATCTTTCTTTTGTAAAATCATTGGATTTAGACATTACTTCGGTGATCCTTACTCCTTTTCAAAAGGGCAGCAACATACCTTTTGTTTTTTGTTATTTTCTTCTATATAAATGGAATACCCATAGAAATAGAATACGAAGAATTGATTTCCTAGGATACACCTTTCTTTTTATTGAAAAAAAAAAGTTTTTTTTTTTTTTTACTTGTTTCAAGTTTAAACCTTTCGATTTTTTTATATTGATATTGAGGATATATTTACAAAGTTGGTCTAACTTATTGATTGATTAGCACTAACCCTAGATTCTTCCCCTTGATAAATAAATCAATCTTTTCTACTCGAGCTCCATCACGTACTATCAATCTAAGACAAATTAGATTCCTAACGGAACAGAACAAATTATGTCGAGACAAGAGCATCTTCATTTTTATGGAAAATGGTGGATGTAAAAATCCACAGCCGATCATGTCCTTCAAGTCGCACGTTGCTTTCTACCACATCGTTTCAAACGAAGTTTTACCATAACATTCCTCTAATATAAAAAAATAAAATTCAATTGAATTTCAAACCACGATGAAATATATTTAACCTTAAATATATTTCATTTAATATGTGTAATCATGAATAGTCATTGGCTCAACAAGCAGTATATAATAGTCCATACTTTCTACCTATGGATAGAAAAGTATTCTATATACTTTTTGCGAATCTGGGATAAGGATAAAGTTCAGTAAGGATCAAATTTATTTACCTCGATATTCTATCATATGAATAAAACATATTTATAAAAAAAAAACGTTTGCTAAAGACTCATTTACATCTCCAACAGATTGTTCAAGATGGTCAATCATGAAGGATACATATTTATATAATATAACAAACATAACAAACAAAAAAACTATAAAACTAAAATTTCTTAATTTTAATTTAATATGTTTAGTTTAAAAAACTGGAGCAAAATCCATTATTAATCAAATAAACTCGTCCAACGACCCCAAAACAAAAGGTCGTAAATTTCTAGAAACTATTGATTTATCATATTTTTTCAAGTACCAACCAAGAGTTCATAAAAAAAATATTAAATATTATTAAATAAAAAAAAAAAAAAAAAAAAAATATTATTAAACATATTACAATTATTTACAATTATATAATTACAATTATATTATATATATGAGTATAGGATTTTACCTTGTTTATTTTATATGATATGATCATATGGATTTTTTATGGTTATATGGTATATGGATTTTTTTGTATTTTGTTTTACTTCAGGTTCGACAATTTTTCCATCAATTTCATAAAAAAGTTCAAGTACAAGTATATGAAATATACTAATTTCCCCCAATCCTTACTTTACATTACATGGATTTACAAACATATATTTACAATAATTTTTATTTGAGGAATCTAAGATATAAGATAGAAAGAAATGGAATTCCGACAATTCTCCTATTTTGTTACCATACCACAACTTTAGAGGTTTTCTAAGACTGATGATGAAACTGATGAAATTAGTAACAAAAACTCGCTACTCTTTAGTATCATCTCCACATAGAAAAATTGGGATACCGATTTTTTACTTTAGGCGTTGTGTGGAAGGGAAGAGGGATGCCTTTGTTTCACGCTGCAATTCAGAATGCATTATGTGATAATTCACATTTGATGAATATGTTATATTCAATTTAGTTAAATGGGTAACTAACTTAAAAATGAATATAACATAGTACGAGCATATTCTGAATGTGAATGATAAACCAAAAAAGAATTTTAATTAAAAATGAAAAAAAAAATACATTCTAAGAATTCAGAACAACTTTTTGTTCTCTTAAAGATTTTTTGTTTTATGTGGGATACAGTGTGATCCTATCTTCTGTTTCTGATAGATAGGATCTGGGACGGAAGGATTCGAACCTCCGAGTAACGGGACCAAAACCCGCTGCCTTACCGCTTGGCCACGCCCCATTTTTATCCTTTGGCACTAGTAAAGACTACTAGTCTTATTAGTTATTGGTCAACCCCCCCCCCAAAAAAAAAAAAATACCCAAAAAAGTACATTACATAATACGTAATACATAATAAATACATATGAAAAATAAATACATATGAAATACATATGTAGCATATTTTTGTTGCTAGGATTTAAGACATATAAATTATATATATAATGTAAAAAATTCATTGATCATTACATAGAATTCAATTAAGATAATATATGAAAGTAGAATTCCTTTCTTTTTCATTTTTCCCTTATAAAAATAATTCAATCAAAATAAAATTATCTAATACACAAGAACGAAATGTTTGTTATGTTTAATATCTTTAGCTTAATCTGTATCTGTCTTAATTCTGTCCTTTATTCAAACAGTTTTTTCTTTGCCAAATTGCCCGAAGCTTATGCGGTTTTCAATCCAATCGTAGATGTTATGCCTGTTATACCTCTTTTCTTTTTTCTATTAGCCTTTGTTTGGCAAGCTGCTGTAAGTTTTCGATAAAATTTTTAATACTTTGCCAAATAGACTCATTTTGCCAAATCCAAATCTATTCATGATTTATTCGATAATAAAATTCGAAAAATGAATAAGATCGACTAAGTATTACATTATTATTATAAACCCTCGATTCAAAAATTTCAATTATTGTATATTAATATTATTGTATATTAATATTAAATAACCGCAAAGATGAATTTGGATCAGCTTATTTACTCGTTCTCACCTTTCAGTGAGCAAAGAGTTTACTGGGTCTAGGTCCCGTACAATACCTAATTGTCGATATGACAAGAAGTTTTTTGTAAGTTGTAAGTAAGAAAGAAAAATCTTATTACATACAATACAAAGAAATTCGTAAAAATGACTTTCTTTTCCAAAATTGAATTTTTTTGTTTTGCAGGGGGTCGTGTAAAATTAAACAAACAAATTAAACAAAATAGTAGATGTGTTGAAAAGAAAAAATAGGTAATCTATTCCCTTTTTCGAAAATAAGATTATTTTGGAGGTTGTGTAATGCTTAGTCTTAAACTCTTTGTTTACACAGTAGTGATATTCTTTGTTTCTCTCTTCATCTTCGGATTCTTATCTAATGATCCAGGACGTAATCCTGGACGTGAGGAATAATTTTTTTTTCTAAACTTTTCTTATTATTTTATCTATTCTATAAATTTACCTATGATAAATTCAAGGAATTTCAATTCCTTTTGAAAGTTCGAAATCGAAAGTATCAAGCGGGTCGAGTAATCAGAGCGAGCGGAGAAAGAGGGATTCGAACCCTCGGTACGAATAATTCGTACAACGGATTAGCAATCCGACGCTTTAGTCCACTCAGCCATCTCTCCAAACCAAACTCCAAATGGAAAAGAAAATCGAAATAATTTAAATTAAAGAAATTATGGAGAATTCAATATTTTCTTTATTTTATTTTAATATTTCATATATTATGAATTAATATTAATATATATTACTATTACTATTACATATATACATATATATATTAATATTACATATATACATATATATTAATATAATATTATTATAATATTATAAATTATTATTTTATAATATTTTATAATTAAATAAAATGCAATTATAAAATTTTATATTAGGAATTTCCTATTTTTCATTAATATAAAATAAGTAAGTTCAGAGTAAATAAAGAACGAATTTGATCAGGAATTACATTTAGATAATGATTCGAAACAAGTATCTACAATACAATAGAAAGAATACCTTACTTCTTTGATTTTGTACGAAAGATTTATTCCCCCGGCCCTGGCCGGGTCTTAGTTAAGTACCGGCCAGGCCAGTACCTCTTTTTGTCTAGCTTCAATGACCCCTTCAATCCGAAAATACTAGCAATCCAACAAAACAAGGATATATATATATAGTCTTATTGAAATTTATGTATGTTATTTAAAAAATTCGAAAATTTGAAAAGCTTTGTGCCCTTTACCCTTTTAAGTCCCTGGCTAACAGGACTAAATATGCGTCAACACCATAATTTGGATCCTATCTTGATTGCGTCTCACTCCTTTGTTCGACAAATAGTCCATTTATATACAATAATGTATATGTAGCGGGTATAGTTTAGTGGTAAAAGTGTGATTCGTTCTATTAAAAACTTAAATAGTTAAGGGAAGGGGTATCTCCGTTTTTTTTCATACTCCGATCAAAAACTTTATTTCTTAAAAAGGTTTAATCCTTTACCTCTCAATAGCATATTTGAGGAAGAACATACATTCTCACGATTTGTATCCAAAGTCCTATTAGAAATTTATTTTTATTTTTAATAAATAAAAATGGATTATGTAGTCGTGAAACATAATTTTTTTGAACTGGATCCAGTCTTCCAATTGAATAAGTATGACTAAGGATCCATGGATGAAGATACAAAAGTTTAGTTCCAATCGTAACTAGATCTTCTATTTTGGTGTTGTAAAAGGGAAATTGAAGCCAAACAAGCTGGAAGAGAATGGTTTTGGTTTACTAGAACCACCCGCATCGCATATTGTTTCAGCTCGGTGGAAACGAAATTCTTTTCCTCAGGATCCTGCCAGTAGAAATAGAGAACGAAGTAACTA